TAACTGTCCTAGTTCTACCGTATCTTTTGTTTCATTTCTTCTGGAACAATCACAAAAACTTTTTTTATTATGGATCTACTACCAGAAATTCAATGCGTAATCTCAGCATTCAATGTGTATTCCTGAATAATCTAATTTTTCAATTATTCAACCATTTCATTTTACCAAGTTCAACGTTAGCCAGATTAGTCAACATTTATATGTTTCGATGCAACAACAAGATGTTATTTGTAACAAGTAGTTTTGTTGGTTGGTTAATTGGTCACATTTTATTCATGAAATGGGTTGGATTGGTATTATTCTGGATACGGCAAAATCATTCTATTCGATCCAATAAGTACCTTGTGTCAGAATTGAGAAATTCTATGGCTCGAATCTTTAGTATTCTCTTATTTATCACCTGTGTCTACTATTTAGGCAGAATGCCGTCGCCTATTGTCACTAAGAAACTGAAAGAAACCTCAGAAATGGAAGAAAGGGGAGAAAGTGAGGAAGAAAGCGATGTAGAAACAACTTCCGAAACGAAGGAGACTAAACAGGAACAAGAGGGATCCGCCGAAGAAGACCCTTCCCTTTGTTCGGAAGAACAGGAAGATCCGGAAAAAATAGATGAAACGGAAGAGATCCGAGTGAATGGAAAGGAAAAAACAAAGGGGGAATTCCACTTTCACTTTAAAGAGACATGCTATAAAGATAGCCCAGTTTACGAAGATTCTTATCTTGATAGGTATCAAGATAATTGGGAATTGGGAAGACTTAAAGAAGAGAAAAATGAAAAGACTTATTTCTGGTTTGAAAAACCTCTTGTGACTTTTCTTTTCGATTATAAACGATGGAATTGTCCATTGCGATATATAAAAAATGATCGGTTTGAAAATGCTGTACGAAATGAAATGTCACAATATTTTTTTTATACATGTCCAAGTAATGGGAAAAAAAAAATATCTTTTACATATCCACCTAGTTTATCGACTTTTTCGGAAATGATAGAACGAAAAATGTCTTTGTACACGACAAAAAAATTATCCCATGGAGACCTGTATAATTATTGGGTTTATACCAATGAACAAAAAAAATACAACTTGAGCAATGAATTAATAAGTCGAATAAAAGATCTAGAAAAAGAAAAAAAAGAAAAGGGATTTCTTTCTCTAGATATGCTCGAAAAAAGGACTAGATATTGCAATCATGAGAATGAACAAGAATGCTTGACCAAAACATATGATCCTTTATTGATCGGACCATGCCGTGGAGCAATAAAAAAATTTGATTTACGTACAATCATGAATAATTTAATCCCTTATATGGAAGATTCCATAAAAAGTCTTTGGATAAATAAGATCCATGAGCTACTTTCTAATAATTTCCGAGAATTTGAACATCAAAAGAATTCGCTTGATGGTGGCAAATCATTTTTTAATTATATTGGTAATTTCTTAACTTCATTTTCTTTTGAATTCACACCCAATTTTTCTTTGAAAAACTGTTCTTTATTGGCAGAACAACGAAAAATTGATTCAGAAAGTCAAGCAAAATCTTTGAAATTTGCATTCGATATAATTACAATTGATCCAAATGATCAAACAACAACTAGAAATGAATCTATTGGAATAGAAGAAATCAGTAAAAAGGTTCCTCGATGGTCATATAAATTGACCAATGTTCTGGAAGAACAGGAGGAAGAAAATGAGGAAAAATCGACGGAAGATCATGAAATTCGTTCAAGAAAAGCCAAACGTGTGGTAATTTATACTGATAATGAGAATAATACCAATTCTATTACTAATACGAATAATACTAGTAATAGTGATCAAGGAGAAGAGGTGGCTTTGATACGCTACTCGCAACAATCGGATTTTCGTAGGGATATAATAAAAGGATCCATGCGTACTCAAAGACGTAAAACAGTTACTTGGGAAATGTTTCAAGCAAATGTGCATTCCCCACTTTTTTTGGATCGAATAGACAAAACATTTTTTTTTTCTTCTTTTGATATCTCTGAAATGATGAATCTCATTTTTAGGAATTCGGTCGAGAGAGAACCGGAATTGAAAATTTCCAATTTTGAGGAGGAAGAGACAAAAGAAAAGAAAAAAAAAAACGAGGAGAAAAAAGAGGAAAATGAACGTATAGCAATATCAGAAACTTGGGATAACATTATATTTGCTCAAGCAATAAGAGGTTCGATGTTAGTAACCCAATCCTTTCTTAGAAAATACATTGTATTGCCTTCATTGATAATAGCTAAAAATATTGGCCGTATGTTATTATTCCAATTCCCCGAGTGGTATGAGGATTTGAAGGAATGGAATAGAGAAATGCATGTTAAATGCACCTATAATGGTGTTCAATTATCGGAAACAGAATTTCCAAAAGATTGGTTAACAGACGGTATTCAGATAAAGATTCTATTTCCTTTCTTTCTTAAACCTTGGCGAAGATCTAAAATACGATCTCATCATAGAGATCCAATGAAAAAAAAAGGAAAAAAAGCAAATTTTTGTTTTTTAACAATTTGGGGAATGGAAGCAGAAGTTCCTTTTGGTTCTCCCCGAAAACGACCTTCTTTTTTTGAACCCATTTATAAAGAACTCCAAAAAATAATTAGAAAAATAATTAGAAAAGTAAAAAAGAATTTTTTTTTCGTTCTAAAAGTTTTTAAAGAAAAAAAAAGATGGGTTATCAAAATAGTTCTAGTTATAAAACAAAAAATGAAGGAACTTGAAAAAATAAACCCCATTTTCTTATTTGAATTGAGGAAGGTAAAAATATATAAACCGAATGAAAATGTAAGAGATTCTAAAATAAATAATAAGATTATTCACGAATCAACCATTCGAATTCGATCCATGAATTGGGCAAATTACTCACTCATAGAAAAAAAAATAAAGGATCTTGCTGATAGGACAGTCATAATCAGGAATCAAATAGAACTAGAACGAATCACAAAAGACAAGAAAAAAATAGTTCTAACTTGTGATGATAAAAAATCGGAATCAAAGAAACATATTTTGCAGATATTTAAAAGAAAAAAGATCCGATTTATACGTAAATTAATTTTTTTTATGAAATCATTCATTGAAAAAATATACATAGATATCTTTCTACGTATGATTACTATTTTTAGGATCAATGCACAATTTTTCTTTGAATCAACAAAAAAAATTATCGCAAAATCGATTTACAACGATGAAACAAATCGAGAAGGAATTGATGAAACAGATCAAAATACAATGAACTTTATTTCGACTATAAAAAAATCGTTTTATAATACTAATATCAGTAATAATAATTCAAATATTTATTATTATAAAAATATTTATTATTATAATTATGATTTATCCCCCTTGTCCCAAGCATATGTATTTTACAAACTATCACAAACCCAATTACTTAACAAGTATCACTTGAAATCTGTACTTCAATATCCCAGGACCCATTCTTTTATTAAGGAAAAAATCAAGGATTATTGTATGACACGAGGAATATTTGATTCCAAATCAAAGCAAAAGAAAATTTATAAGTCTGGAAAAAATGAATGGAAAAACTGGTTAAAGGTCCATTATCAATACAATTTATCTCAGACAAAATGGTCTCGATTAGTACCTCAAAAATGGCGAAATAGAATCAACCAACGTTCTACGATTCAAAATAAAAACTCAATTAAATTTGATTCACATAAAAAAGAAAAAGACCAATTAATTCATTACATGAAACAAAATTACTATGCGGTGGCAGTGGATTCATTGACGAGTCAAAAAGAAAAATTTCAAAAATACTACAGATATTATCTTTTATCACATAAATATATGAATTATGGGAATAGGAAGGACTCATACTCATATATTTTTGAATCAACATTACAAGCAAAAGGAGACCAAGAAATTCCATACAATTTCAATACACTGAAACCCGAATCATTTTATGTATTGGTAAGTATAGCTATTAGTAATTATCTAGAAAAGGAATATATTATTGCTACACATAAAAATCTGGATAGAAAATATTTTGATTGTAGAATTCTCTATATTTGTCTTAGAAAAAATATCGACATTGAGACCTGGACCAATACGCATATCAGCACCAAAATTGAGAAAAATACTAAGACTGAAAACAAAATTATTAAAAAATTGAAAAAAAAAGATATTTTTTCTAAGACAATTCATCAAGGAATTAAACCATCCCATCAAAAAAAACACTTTTTTGATTGGATGGGAATGAATCAAGAAAAGGTTTATCGTACCATATCAAATCTAGAACCCCGGTTCTTCCCAGAATTTGTGCCACTTTTTGATGCATATAAGATTAAACCATGGATCATACCAATCAAATTACTTCTTTTTAATTTTTATTTCTATGAAAATATTAGTCAAAAAAAAAGCATCAACATAAATCAAAATAAAAAAAAAAAAAAACAATCCAAGAAAAAGAAGGAAGCAGAACTAGATTTCTTCCTGAAAAAATATTTCCTTTTTCAATTAAGATGGGATGACTCCTTGAATCAAAGAATGATCAATAATATCAAGGTATATTGTCTCCTACTTAGACTGATAAATCCAAGGAAAATTGCTATATCCTCGATTCAAAGAGGAGAAATGCATCTGGATGTAATGCTAATTCAGAAAGATCTAGCTCTTACAGAATTGATAAAAAAGGGAGTATTGATTATCGAACCGATTCGTTTATCTATAAAAAGGGATGGAAAATTTATTATATATCAAACCCTAGGTATTTCATTGATCGATAAAATTAAGCACCAAATTAACAGAAAATGCATAAAAAAAAGATATATTGATAAGAAGAATTTTGATAAATCCGTTGCAAGACACGGCAATATGCTTGTGGATGGAGACAAAAGTAATTATGATTTCTTTGTTCCTGAAAATATTCTATCTACTAGATGTCGTAGAGAATTTAGAATTCTAATTTGTTTTAATTCTCGTAATTGGAATTTTGTGGATAGAAATCTAGTATTTTGCAATGAAAACAACATAAGAAACTCCGGAAAATTTTTGAATGAGGACAAGCATTTTAATACTAAAAAATTCATTAAATGCAAATTGTTTCTTTGGCCCAATTACCGATTAGAAGATTTAGCTTGTATGAATCGCTATTGGTTTAATACCAATAATGGCAATCGTTTCAGTATGTCAAGGATATATATGTATCCACGATTCATAATTTGTTAATAGTATATTTCCTATATATATGTGATATTTTTCGGTAGATGAAAGCCGAAAGATATACATATACGCTGTATTACATTCTGGTACATGACACGGATCTAATGGCGTATCAACTCAATTGGATCTAGGACAAAATCGGCAGAATCTTTTTAGGTACAAAGAAATCATTCTCTTCCATGAATGTAGAAATGTATTTTCTCTTTCTTTTCTATCCAAATCAAATTTTCAATTTGATTTGGATAAAATAAAAAAAAAAATAGGAAAAAATCCAAATTTTTGTGTGTACTAGATTAAAATAACTGGCATAAATATTATTATTTTTATTTTTCCTGATCGATTCGGTAAAGTAAAATAAATCCATGGGAAAGAAAAAAAGATAGAAAAATTTTTTTATGATCAAAAATTCATTCATCTCAGTTATTTCACAAGAAGAAAAAGAAGAAAACAAGGGTTCTGTTGAATTTCAAGTATTAAGTTTTACCAGTAAGATACGTAGACTTACTTCACATTTGGAATTGCACAAAAGAGATTTTTTATCCCAAAGAGGTCTACGAATAATTCTGGGAAAACGTCAACGGCTCCTGGCTTATTTGTCAAAGAAAAATAAAGTCCGTTATAAGAAATTAATGGATCAGTTGGATATTCGGGAGCCAAAAAATCGTTAATTTAATCGTTTGAATTTTTTTTTTTAATAGTTATTCTATTAGATTTTTCATTTTGATGAACCTCGTTTTGAGGAATTCGTGGAATAATAAATTAAGGAAGAAAAAATATGACTATACCGACTACAAGAAAAGATCTCATGATAGTCAATATGGGTCCTCAACACCCATCAATGCATGGTGTTCTTCGACTGATCGTTACTCTCGATGGTGAAGATGTTATTGATTGTGAACCCATATTGGGATATTTACACAGAGGGATGGAAAAAATAGCAGAAAACCGAACAATTATACAATATCTTCCTTATGTAACACGTTGGGATTATTTAGCTACTATGTTCACAGAGGCAATAACGGTAAATGCACCAGAACAATTGGAAAATGTTCAAGTACCTCAGAGAGCCAGTTATATCAGAGTAATTATGCTGGAGCTGAGCCGTATAGCTTCTCATTTGTTATGGCTTGGACCTTTTATGGCAGATATCGGTGCACAGACTCCTTTTTTCTATATTTTCAGAGAAAGAGAATTGTTATATGATTTATTCGAAGCCGCCACAGGTATGCGAATGATGCATAATTATTTCCGCATCGGAGGAGTAGCTGCTGATCTACCTCATGGCTGGATAGATAAATGTTTGGATTTCTGCGATTATTCTTTAACAGGAGTTGTTGAATATCAAAAACTTATTACACGGAATCCCATTTTTTTGGAACGAGTTGAAAGAGTGGGCATTATTGGTGGAGAGGAAGCAATAAATTGGGGTTTATCAGGACCAATGTTACGAGCTTCTGGAATCCAATGGGATCTTCGTAAGGTTGATCATTATGAGTGTTACAATGAATTCGATTGGGAAGTCCAATGGCAAAAAGAAGGAGATTCATTAGCTCGTTATTTAGTACGAATAGGTGAAATGGGGGAATCTATAAAAATTATTCAACAGGCTCTAGAAGGAATTCCTGGAGGGCCCTATGAGAATTTAGAAGTCCGACGCTTTGATAGAGCAAAAAATTCCGAATGGAATGATTTTGAATATAGATTTATTAGTAAAAAACCTTCACCCAATTTTGAATTGTCGAAACAAGAACTTTATGTCAGAGTAGAAGCCCCAAAAGGAGAATTAGGAATTTATTTGATAGGGGATAATAGCACTTTCCCCTGGAGATGGAAAATTCGTCCACCCGGTTTCATCAATTTGCAAATTCTTCCTCAGCTAGTTAAAAGAATGAAATTGGCTGATATCATGACGATATTAGGTAGTATAGATATCATTATGGGAGAAGTTGATCGTTGAAATGATAATTGATACGACAGAAGTACAAGCTATCAATTCTTTTTCTACATTGGAATCCATAAAAGAAATCTATGGACTCATATGGATGTTTGTATCCATTTTTACCCTTATATTTGGAATCATAATAGGGGTACTAGTAATTGTGTGGTTAGAAAGAGAAATATCTGCAACGATACAACAACGTATTGGGCCTGAATATGCTGGTCCGTTGGGAATTCTTCAAGCTCTAGCAGATGGGACTAAATTACTTTTTAAGGAGGACCTACTCCCATCTAGAGGGGATATTCGTTTATTTAGTGTCGGACCGTCTATAGCGGTCATATCAATTCTACTAAGTTATTTAGTAATTCCTTTTGGGTACCGCCTTGTTTTAGGTGATCTCAGTATAGGTGTTTTTTTATGGATCACCATTTCAAGTATTGCCCCTATTGGGCTTCTTATGTCAGGATATGGATCGAATAATAAATATTCTTTTTCAGGTGGTCTACGAGCTGCTGCTCAATCTATTAGTTATGAAATACCATTAACTCTATGTGTGTTATCAATATCTCTACGTGTGATTCGTTGGAACATGAACTTTTACCTCTTTCCTAGAAATAAATAGAGAAAAGAGGTTGAATGTATTGAATAGATATTTTTTTTTATTCATCGATGAGTTAAACCAGATAGTTATATGAGTGAAACAAAACAGCTTATAAATTTGCAGTAAGAAGAGAAAATCTCATTCCCTATGTACAAGAATGAAGTTAAAGTAAACATAAGCAGCGTAAACTGTTTACCCCAAGATTGAGATTCTTTGATTAGTCATCATATCTTGAAGCGGGTGCAAAAGATCAACTATATGGAGTTTCCACTACTGCCTTGTATGTATTAACATACCGGGGATCAATCAAAAATCGGTGGACAGTTAGGAACACCAAGGTACACAAAGGATTAGTAATGGGGATAATGTAAGGTATCAAAAAAAGAGATATTTCTGCATAAAACGAATCATAATAAGGGCTTTAAGTTGGTAGAAATGATCAAGAAGTACCTCCCTACGATTCCGATCTCGAGTATGCTCCTATTCACTGATTAAAGAAATGACTATCAAGAACGAATTAATCCTTTATTTTTTTTTTCTAAATTAAATACCTTCTTCTGAGACAGAAGAACAGGAACAAAAGAAATGGAATGCAATAATCGAATGAATGAATAAAAATTTTTATAAAATAAAAAAAAAAGATCTTTATTTATTCTTTCTTTCCTATATCCGTATTCATACATACGGAATTCTTATCATGATTCATGAACTAATGCCTATATATATATTGATAACGAATATTTTATTGAAAGATTAAGTTATTACCGAACAAAGAAAAATTATCATTATAAGGATGAGATCAATTCGAAAGCACTTTTTTTCTTATTCTAGCGGACAGAATTCCATTGGTCTAATTTGGGACTCTCCGATGTATCTTTATTCGATCTATCCTCCAAAGAGGAGGAAAATACCGAACCAGTCCTTACATTTATTTGTGGCCATAGAGGAGCCGTATGAAGCTGAAGTTTCATGTACGGTTTTGTAATAGCGATGGGAACAGTGATGTTATTATCGACTATGATTATCTAATAGTTCAAGTACAGTTGATATAGTTGAAGCACAGTCAAAATATGGTTTTTGGGGGTGGAATCTGTGGCGTCAACCTATAGGGTTTATTGTTTTTCTAATTTCTTCTCTAGCCGAATGTGAGAGATTGCCGTTTGATTTACCGGAAGCAGAGGAGGAATTAGTAGCAGGTTATCAAACCGAATATTCAGGTATCAAATTTGGTTTATTTTATATTGCTTCTTACCTAAATCTATTACTTTCTTCATTATTTGTAACAGTTCTTTACTTAGGTGGGTGGAATTTTTCTATTCCGTACATATCTATTCCTGAACTTTTCGGAATAAATAAAATGGCCGGAGTTTTTGGAATGACAATTGGTATCTTTATTACATTAGCTAAAGCTTATTTGTTTCTGTTCATTCCTATCACAACAAGATGGACTTTGCCTAGGATAAGAATGGACCAACTATTAAATCTTGGATGGAAATTTCTTTTACCTATTTCTTTAGGTAATCTATTATTGACAACTTCTTCCCAACTTGTTTCACTATAAATAAGAAAATACGATAACGATATTCCAGATTCATAACCTCTTTCAAACAAGAGAAAGAAACATCAATTTATTCCTGGATATTTACAATATGTTCTCTATGGTGACTGGGTTCATGAATTATAGTCAACAAACAATACGAGCTGCAAGGTATATTGGTCAAAGTTTCGTAATTACCTTATCCCACACAAATCGTTTACCTATAACTATTCAATATCCTTATGAAAAATCGATCACATCAGAGCGTTTCCGTGGTCGAATCCACTTTGAATTTGATAAATGTATTGCTTGTGAAGTATGTGTTCGTGTATGCCCGATAGATCTACCCGTTGTTGATTGGAGATTTGAAAGAGATATTAAAAAAAAACAATTGCTTAATTATAGTATTGATTTTGGGGTCTGTATATTTTGTGGTAATTGTGTCGAGTATTGTCCAACAAACTGTTTATCAATGACTGAAGAATATGAACTTTCTACTTCTGATCGTCACGAATTGAATTATAATCAAATTGCTTTGGGTCGGTTACCAATGTCAATAATTGGAGATTACACAATTCAAACAGTTATGAATTCGACTCAAATCAAAATAGACAAAGATAAACCCTTTGATTCAAGAACGATTACCAATTACTAAGATTTTGTTTTGATATAAAAGACCCAAGCTTTTTTTATTTTGTTTGGTCAGTAACTACAAATAATAACTAATAATTATTGATTGTTGAGAATTATTCTTTGATTTAAACTGAGAATATATTTTTCGTGATGATTTCGAAATATACAATCCCCATTACTCTTTTCTCGATAATTTTATCTATATCTACATTAATCCATATAAAAAAGTTTTAATTCAATTAGGAATGTATCATATACAATAAAAAAAAAGGGGGTTACCCCTTTTCCTTTCCTGGACCATTCAGTAAGGTCATGAAATATTTCGACTTATTTATTAATTTATCATTTTAATAATGGATTTACCTGGACCAATACATGATATTCTTGTAGTATTTTTTGGATCAGTTCTTGTATTAGGAGGTCTGGGAGTAGTATTACTTACCAATCCCATTTTTTCTGCCTTTTCGTTGGGATTGGTTCTTGTTTGTATATCCTTATTCTATATTCTATCGAATTCCTATTTTGTAGCTGCCGCACAGCTCCTTATTTATGTTGGAGCCATAAATGTCTTAATCATATTTGCTGTAATGTTCATGAATGGTTCAGAATATTCCAATGATTCCTATTTTTGGACCATTGGAGATGGGGTCACTTCACTGGTTTGTACAAGTATTCTTTTTTCACTAATTACTATTATCCCAGATACGTCATGGTACGGAATTTTTTGGACTACAAGATCAAGCCAGATTATAGAACAGGACCTAATAAGTAACATTCAACAAATTGGGATTCATTTATCAACAGATTTTTATCTTCCGTTTGAACTCATTTCCATAATTCTTTTAGTTTCCTTGATAGGTGCAATTACTATGGCTCGTCAATAATAAATACTTAGAATTAAATTCTAAGATTTATAAATTCTAAGATTTATAAATTCTAAGATTTATAAATTCTAAATAAATAAAATAAATGGAAGGGTTTAAGGTTTTTATAAGGTTTTTAATTAAACCTATCTATTGCAAATACCTTCTTTTATTCTGTAATCGTTCTATTCTAATCAATCGAATCGGTTGAATTGTTGTTCATATTGAAATGAATCGAGATTGATAAGGAGTTAGTCAATGATGTTCGAGCATGTACTTTTTTTGAGTGTCTATTTATTCTCTATCGGTATCTATGGATTGATCACAAGTCGAAAGATGGTTAGAGCACTTATGTGTCTTGAGCTTATACTCAATTCGGTTAATATCAATCTCGTAACATTTTCTGATATATTTGATAGTCGCCAATTAAAAGGCGACATTTTCTCAATCTTTGTTATAGCTGTTGCGGCTGCTGAAGCAGCTATTGGGCTAGCTATTGTTTCATCAATCCATCGTAACAGAAAATCAACTCGTATCAATCAATCGAATTTGTTGAATAATTAGTTATGATCATAAGATACATAATATCACATGGAATATTAATCTATCACATGGAATATTAATCTATTAGATATTCTATTATATTATATATTAAATATTTAATAATATAATATTAAAAAAAAAAAATATTAAATACATATATAAAATAAAAATTTATAAATAAATTTTTATTTTATATTAAATTTAAATTTATTCTAATCTAATTTTATTAGAATTAATATTTTATTATTAATAATTTTATTATAATTATCATATTATTATATCATTTTATTATAATTATCATTTTATTATATAATATCTTATATAATAATTAATATACTTATTTATATTTTATATTTATTTTTTATTTTATTATAATTTTATTATTTTAATTTTTTTTTATTATTTTTATTATAATTATTATTATTATTATATTATTATTATAAATATATAAATATATACTAAATATATATATATTTAGTATTGAATTAATTTACTATTGACCAATTTGTTGGTCAATTTGAATTCACATGTGCAACTCGCATGATCATGGTTGTTGAAAGAGAAATCAAAGTCTCTTGGACTTTTCTCATGAACAGATTTAGAAATATATTGATTCTTAAAATTTTGATAAACCACTGCTTCGTCTGGTGTCTACAATATAAATGTATGATTCATTTAATTTTATTTTACCAGATCGAAAATTTTTTATGCTCAAAACTGGAATTTATAGATCCAATGTCACATTCAGTAAAAATTTATGATACATGTATAGGGTGTACTCAATGTGTACGAGCCTGCCCCACAGATGTATTGGAAATGATACCTTGGGACGGATGTAAAGCTAAACAAATTGCTTCCGCACCAAGAACCGAGGACTGTGTAGGTTGTAAGAGATGTGAATCCGCCTGCCCAACAGATTTTTTGAGTGTCCGTGTTTATTTATGGCATGAAACAACTCGCAGCATGGGTCTATCTTATTGATACGTTACAAAAAACTCCACTTGAATCATTTGATTCCTCTTTACCGACAAAAGCCCGTACTCGATAAAATTTATTATTTCGAGCACGGGTTTTTCTGGTCAAAACATATCTTGTCTTTATCACGAGTTATTTTCCTTGGTTAACAATACTTGTTGTTTTGCCGATATTCGCGGGTTCCTCAATTTTCTTTTTTCCTCATAGAGGAAATAAGATGTTTAGA